GTTCAAAGAACTATTCAAAGTTCCTAGAGCTCCCTGTAAGGCTTGTTGGAAAACCCGTTGTCGGACTTGATTAATCGCTCTTTGTTGTTCAAAATGAATGGTTTCATTTTTGTAAATTTCTAATTGTTCCAAAGTTTTATAAGTTGAATTAATCAAATTCAATTTTTCTCGTTCTATATCAGAGTATCCATTCACTCGAAACTGCTCGGCTTCCATTTCCACTTTCCTTAAACGTGCCCGGGCTTTTTCCAGTTGTTCAATGGCTCCCCCGCGTAGTTCTTCTGAATTTTGAATAGTCTTCAAGATCCTCTGTTTTCGATTATCTAATAAATCATTTAATGAAAGTAGATTATCTTTCCATTTATTTCAAAACTTCCACGATCCCTTCCCGAACCAAACATGAATCTTTCGATTCATTTGGCTCTCGCGCCCAATTCCTTCAATTATTTATGATAAATTCCCATATTTTTTTTTGAATATAATGAGCCTATCCTCCCTTCTCTATTCATATTCAAAAAAGGATCTCAAAACTGATCACTAATCCAAGACCAGAATATTCGGAGGACTCTTCTGACCAAACAAATAATTGTCAGCAACGTTGTTTCTTTTTTTTTCAAATCCAAAGAATTCTTCTTAATTTATACGTAGGTCGTCGATTCAGTATTGGATAAAAAGGAGGGGTTGAAATACTCATAATTTTTTCCAAATTGCAAAAATAAAAATGAAAGATTAAAGGGTTCAAATCATTTTATCGACATGAGTGTTCTATATCGAAAAAACTTTCTAACTATTCATTTTGAAACCATTTTCATATTAACATTAAAATATTAACCTAGTAGTAGAAAGAGTACCTTGCTGAGTGTGGACTTCAAACGGTTTAGTTTTAACCATGTTAATTGTTCCACATTATTGGTTGATAGAGAATCAAAGTAGATTTACCAATGAATCGCGAAATGCTATGGTTCTGAAATATGATTTATTAATTTATTCAAAAGTAATTCGCGCGATCATGCACCTTTACAGTTATAACGAAAAAAAAAGTGCAGTTGGTTGGATCCAGCCTATTCTTGAAATAAACAACTCGCACACACTCCCTTTCCAAAAAAGATCAATACACCGAACACTACACTTAGATTTATTAGATTTGTTGCTAAAATATCGGTATTAAACCCGAAACTCCCGGCGGATGACCAGTAACCCAAGGAAAGGAAAGAATCGGTTACATTTTTCATAAGATCTCCTCTTCTATTTCTATATAGATAGACTAATTATCTCTTTATTTTTATTTTTTATATATCTTTCTTTATATCTTTATTTTCTTTTGCAATTTCCTATTTTATATTTTATTTTAACTCTTTTTAGAAAGAAAATTAAACTAGAGTTCAAAATATAAAAATATATTAAATATATTGATTTAGAAATCAATGGATTTTTTCAATTGGAAATTTCCAATTGAAAAAAAAAAAATGATACTTATCTTTCTTAGAATTAGGTACCAGGCCTTATGTCAATTCCGAAGTATCTCGTTTGTTGTAACACTTCCCACAAAAGATTTTCCATTGGAATAAGAAGGGGAAGGAAGAAGGCGAGTCGGTATGCTAATTCCTCATCCTCCAATCAGTCCTTCCCATGGGTTATTGTCCCAACAAATAAATAATTGTAGGAGTGAAATCTTAATATAATTCGAAAAAGCGAGAGCAGTAAGTCCAAAGAAATAAACTAAGAAAAAATACGTATTGTTTTGTTATAGGATTAAACAAAGGGATTCGCAAATAAAAGCGCTAAGGCTACAACTAGTCCATAAATTGTTAAAGCTTCCATAAAAGCCAGACTAAGCAATAAAGTACCTCGTATTTTTCCCTCCGCCTCGGGCTGTCTCGCGATCCCTTCTACAGCTTGGCCCGCAGCAGTACCTTGACCAACCCCAGGTCCAATAGAAGCAAGACCGACAGCCAACCCGGCAGCAATAACGGAAGCGGCAGAAATCAGTGGATTCATGATAAATTCCTCATAACAAAATAAGTAAATAGTTAATGATACAATAAACCAAGAAATTATGACTTAATTATTCCATCGCTAAGATCTATACAGTCGAAGGAACTAAGAACTCTGAATTGAAGTAATAATATTATTGAATCATCAGAACTACTTCGCTATTTCTTTTTTTTTAGTTTAAATTCACATAATTTTTGTGAATCCATATGACTTTTGTTCTTCCATTTTTTTCTTTTTTCCAAACCATTCTCTTTGAATTTTTCGTTTTTTTCCTTGATTTAATCTCTTTATTCATTCAATATTCACTTTATCTAAATTCACAGTATTAGATATTTGTTAATTATATATGAACTAAAGATATATCTAATTAATATCTAATATCACATATACATGTGTTTCTTCCATAACGTAAATCAACTATTCATATCTTCCGTTCAATCGGATTCTAGAATTATTCTTCGAAATATTCACAAGAGTTGTCTTATAGCAATTAGATTACATACAT